CTTCCATTCTCAAATAAAAAGAGAATAGAGGAAATCATACTTTCATACATTATCTTAATTGAATTGTATGTAATGATCAAGAAATTTAGTTTCATTCTATATATACACGTGTTAAAATCCTAATAACAATTGACTGGATTCTATCCATGTTTGGGCTGGAATTGACGAACAATCAATAAGAATATTATTCTAGATTTGAAATCGAAGTGGGGCGTGGCCAAGTGGTAAGGCAACGGGTTTTGGTCCCGCTATTCGGAGGTTCGAATCCTTCCGTCCCAGAGCACCCGCATTCTATCTTTTTCACAAATGGAATTAAGTTCACAACACATAAAAACTCAATCTAATTGTGATCTAATGCAGGCAGGATAGGATAATGGATTCTTTTTTTTCTTTACATTAAAAAGGTTAGACGGACATATACCTCTTTCTATGTAAGGGGTTGAGTTACTTCTGTCGTGTGTGTATTTCTATCTAAATTTTCTAGACTCTTAATATTCTCAAAGATGCGATTAAAGTTCCTATGCGAACCGTGCTGAGGTAAAATAACAAGGAAGAACAAATATTTGATTTAGGTCTGTGTCGTTTTGTACCTAGACCTAGAAAGTTTATGATATTGTAAAAACGGGTGCTTCTTTTCGGGGGGGGGTTATGACTCCCGACGGGATTGGGGGAAGTACATAGGAGTTAATCAACAACAAAAGGTGTCAATTTGAATATATACGCGAATCTCATTTAGAATCGAATTAATTATCAAAATACATCCGTAACGTGTGTTTTTTGAAACTCCATTTTGAGGTATTTCGTATTTTGTTCGTTATAAAATCACAAATAAAACAGTCTCAATTTATGTAATGGTTGAAAGTCAGGGTGATGCAGACACTCTATTCACCTTAATGGAAAATGAATTGAACCCGAAAAGAAATACGTAACGTATAAAATATAAAATGAGGATCCTATCTTATCGATCTTATCTAGATAACATAACCTTTGATCTCAGTAAGAAGGGTTGACGGTTTTTGTGAAAAAAAGCAGATTTGTTTTTCCAAGTTATAATTTCGATATAGCTATCTATCGCTTTTATTGAAATAAATCATTCATTCTATTTCGAATTTCTATTTAGAACCCTATCACTCCTATTATTCTAAAAAAAAAATAGATATCGAAAAATCTATTAATTCCATTCTATCCGTATATTATTTAATGTATTAATGTAAAAAATAGAATCGATTTTTTTAAATTTTAATATAGAAAAAAGTATAGATTTCTATGTACCGACTAAACCAATGACTATTCATGATTCTATAATTGAATCACTTTTATACCGGTTCAAAATTTGAGGAATGTTATGGTAAAACTTCGTTTGAAACGATGTGGTAGAAAGCAACGTGCGACTTGAAGGACATGATCTAGTGTGGATTTTTCTATCCACCATTTTCTATAGAAAAAGGTGCTCTTGGCTCGACACCTCCTGTTCCGTTAGACTAGAACCCACGCTTTTTGGGGGGTTATAGTTAATTCATGGTGGAGCTCGAGTAGAAAGTCTTGATTCATTTCTTAAGAGCAAGAATCCAGGGTTAGTGTGAATCAATAAATTAGAACAACTTCGTAAGTATATTATATTTTTGACAGATAAATCGAAAGGATCCAATCCTAGTTTCCAACCAAAAAGTCAATTTTGTTGGAATCGATAAAACCTTTTCGATAAAAAGTATATCGTGAGAGAATCAAGCGTTTGTATGATTCTTTTTTTTGATAAACAATCACAAAAAGGGTATGTTGCTGCCATTTTGAAAGGATTAAAGATCAACGAAGTAATGTATAAACCTAACGATTCAAAGCAAAGAGATTCCGAAACAAGGAAATGCCCTTTTCATTCTCAATTGTATCAACAAATGGATTAGAATGAAGAATTCCAATAGAGGTTAAATAAGCCAGACAAAGGGGGGCTAGAGACCACTCAATAAATGAAATGTTTCTTTTGAGCTATTTTAGAGTTATTCAACTTGAGTTATGAGTGCAAATGGTTTTTTCCGGAAAGAAGAATGAGAGCAAACGGGGACTTAATTCTTAGTCTAATTCATTTTATGATGGATCTATTTGCCATTCTAATTTTCTATCTACACAACTTGAAAAAAAAAGAAGAATCACAAATCATTTTTCTTGAGCCGTACGAGGAGAAAACGTCTTATACGTTTCTAGGGGGGTATTATTCATATAATCTATCCCAATAAGCCGTCTATCGAATTGTTGCAATTGATGCTCGGTCCCGAAGGGAAGGAAGAGATCTTCGAAAAGTTGGTTTTTATGATCCGATAAAGAATCAAACTTTTTTAAACGTTCCCGCTATTCTCTATTTTCTGGAAAGGGGCGCTCAACCTACCGGAACTGTTTATGATATTTTAAAGAAGGCAGCGGTTTTTAAAGAGATTCGCCCTAATGAAATGAAATTCAATTAATGAAATACAACAAGAAAGAGACTTGAACGAGTCGTATATGGTTTAATAGAACCCTTTCTTTATTATTCACATCTTTTTTTGTTCTATATTGATATGTCTAGAAAAAAGATCAAGTGAACAAATGAAGAAAGTTATATTGACCAAGTCACTCACGGTAGGAATTGGATCTAGCAATAGCCAATTCCAACATTCCTTTAAACTAGAAGGTTTTCCTTGGAACTATACTAAAAAAAGAATGAATTATTTGACGTATAGTTATTGATCTTTTTTCGACTTATTTTTTATTTTTATCGCCATTCCTTTCTAATCATGTACCTTATTTAGATAGTGCCAATCCAACACAAGTTCTTTTTTTATTTGTTCAATTGATTGATTCTTTTATTATCTTTAATTTTCAATTAAATTTCTATTATTTCTTTTTTTTTTTTTAACAGACATATTGACAAGAGTGTAATGAACAAATATAATTCAAGTGTAAATAGGTCCAGTTTTTTTCGATTTTTTTGTCCTACATACAAAACACAGTTTTTGTTTCTTACTTTATTCAAAGATTCGTTATAAAAAAAATGAAAAGTAAAATCTATATTTTTTATTTTGAAATTTCTTGTATTGTCAGTTGATCTGCTTTTTATTAGATTATCAAACTTACTTTTTTTAGATTTTTTGCTAATTCACTGCTTTGGTTGTCTTGTCTAATTTCTTTTTTTTTTTTTGATCTCGATTGTATCTACATAGTATACTCTCTTTGGGTTGCTAACTCAACGGTAGAGTACTCGGCTTTTAAGTGCGGCTAGGGTCTTTTACACATTTGGATGAAGTAAGGGATTCGTCCACACCATCGGTAGAATTTGTAAGACCACGACTGATCCTGAAAGGAATGAATGGAAAAAAGAGCATGTCGTATCAATGGAGAATTTTGCAAAAATTTCGTTCTTATTAGATCGGTACAAAAACTTTGGTTGAATTTTTAGAACGAAATGAATTCAAAATTGGGTCGATTGGATACAGGGATCGAGCCTTATGGCTCTAATTAGAGGGAAAAAAGCAACGAGCTTATGTTCTTAATTGGAACGATTAACCGCCCTAATTAAATGTTAAAAATAGATTAGTGACTGATGTGGGAAAGGCTGTTCCAGGAATGGATTACAGATCCTTAGTGAATCCTAACTATTAACTAACCATTTTCCATTCGATTACAAAAGAAAATGGAGATGAATGTGTAGAAGAAACAGTATATTGATAAGGATACTTTTTTTCCAAAATCAAAAGAGCGATTGGGTTGAAAAAATAAAGGATTTCTAACCATCTTCTTATTTTATAACTATAAAGAAACCAATTAGATGGAAAAAAGATAGAGAGTCCGTTGATGAGTTTACCTGTTTCCGAGGTATCTATCTACTATTTTTGACTATAATACCTTGTTTTGACTATATCGCACTATGTATCATTTTATAACTTCCGAAACCCTCTACCTTTCTTTTTGTTTCCGGTCTCATTTTAAATGGAGGAATTCCGAGGATATTTAGAACTAGATAGATCTTGGCAATACTTTTTATATCCACTTATCTTTCAGGAATATATTTATGCACTTGTACATGATCAGGATTTAGATTTGAACAGGTCCCTTTTGTTGTCAAATAAAAAAAGGGGGTATGACACAAAATACAGTTTACTGATTGTAAAACGTTTAGTTATTCAAATGTATCAACAGAATCATTTGATTCTTTCTCTTAATGATTCTAACAAAAATGAATTTTTTGTGCCCAAGAACAATTTGTATTCTCAACGGATCTCGGAGGGATTTGCAGCTATTGCGGAAATTCCATTTTCTATGCGATTGCTCTCTTCCTTAGAAGGAAAAGAACGAAAAAAATATCCAAATTTACGATCAATTCATTCCATATTTCCTTTTTTAGAGGACAAACTTTCACATTTAAATTATGTCTTAGATATATTGATACCCCACCCCATACATTTGGAAATCTTGGTTCAAACTATTCGTTACTGGGTAAAAGATACTTCCTGTTTGCATTTATTGCGATTCTTTCTTTATGAGTATTGTAATAGTGTTATTACTCTAGAGAGATCTGTTTCACAAAATCCGAATAAAAGATTCTTTTTGTTCTTATATAATTCCTATGTGTGGGAATGCGAATCCATCTTCGTTTTTCTCCGGAACCAATCCTCTCATTTACGATCAACATCTTACGGCGCCCTTCTTGCACGAGTCTATTTCTACCGAAAGTCAGAAGATTTTGTAAAAGTATTTACTAAGCATTTTCGGGTTATACTTTGGTTCTTCAAAGATCCTTTTCTGCATTATGTTAGGTATCAAGGAAAATGGATTCTAGCTTCAAGGGGTACATTTTTTATGATGACTAAATGGAAATATTACTTTGTCAATCTCTGGCAATGTACTTTTTCTCTATGGTTGCAACCAAGAAGAATCTATATCAATCGATCACCAAATGAGCCCATTGACTTTTTGGGTTTTCTTTTAAGTGTGCGACTAAATACGTGCGTGGTACGAAGTCAAATGTTAGA